ATACAGTCGGATTTTATAAATATTTTTCGAAACATTCATCAAGGAAAGTTGGCTTATAGCGATTATATATATTACATATACCTAGTTTGATCCCACTCTTCTAACAAAACCATTTTCTCTTGAATCTCATTTTTTGTAAACTCTTATCCTCTTTTTATTGAATTTATAATTTAGCATTATCCCACATGGATACAATCAATCTAAATGAGCGAATTTATTAGTCTAAATCATTGCATAGAAATAGAAGTCTTTGGTTGATCTAAGTTCATGTAATTTATTCTTTAATTAATATTTTCTTTTGGTCAATCTTTGAATTGAATAAAACCGACTGAAATGGGAATCGCTTTATAGAACCTAATTTTTTTTACAATTCCCTAATATCGTAATCTTTTTTACTATTCTTCTAGATCTTATATACTTTTTTGTCTATTTATGTGTATATTTCTGTTCACGAAGAAGATTATCTCGAGCAAGGCATAGATTACCTTGCACTAAGCTAAAAAAGACTATTTCGAAACTTAGTCAATGGTGGCCCTCCATGGATTCACCTATATAAGCCGCAGCTAAAGTTGCAAAAATAAGAGCTTGAATACCACTTGTAAATAATCCAAGGAACATGACAGGTATAGGAACCACTAAAGGTACTAAAGAAACAAGAACAACAACTACTAATTCATCCGCTAATATATTTCCAAAAAGTCGAAAGCTAAGTGATAAAGGTTTTGTGAAATCTTCTAAAATGTTAATAGGTAAAAGAATTGGAGTTGGTTGTATATATTTACCGAAATAACCTAATCCTTTTTTGCTAAGGCCCGCATAAAAATATGCTATTGACGTAAGTAAAGCTAAAGCAACGGTAGTATTTATATCATTCGTGGGTGCGGCTAACTCCCCATGAGGTAACTCTATGATTTTCCAAGGTAAAAGCGCCCCTGACCAATTAGAAACAAAAATAAATAGAAACAAAGTTCCAATAAAGGGAACCCATGGACCATATTCCTCTCCAATCTGGGTTTTGCTCACATCTCGAATAAATTCAAGGATATATTCGAAGAAATTCTGACCGTCAGTAGGAATGGTTTGTGGATTCCGAACAGTTACAATGGCTGAACCTAATAAGATAAGAATTACAACCCAAGAAGTAATAAGTACTTGGGCATGGACTTGGAAACCGCCTATTTTCAAATAGAAATGCTGGCCTACTTCCACCCCGGATATTTCATATAACCCCTTTAATGTGTTAATGGAATATGATAGAACATTCATATTGTCCTCTGAAAGAAAGAAAACTTTACAAGAAATTATTTTGATTCAACCGTCTTTTTTTCTACTTGCTCACTTGAATTGTATATTTTATATTTTATATACCAACTAATCACATAATATCCCCAGTTTTTTATCTCTTTTATGAGATTCCGAAATAGTAATGGATTTCGTCAATCTATGGAATTCAAAAAAGAATTTATTTATCTTATTATTAATCAGGGATTTCGTATATAGCTAGAACGCCCTTCACAAATCGCAAATACTAATTTGTTAAGAATTAAGCGGATTGAGGCTATAGCGTCATCATTCGCTGGAATCGAAATATCTGTGAGATCCGGGTCACAGTTTGTATCAATTAAACAAATTGTTGGAATTCCCAAAGTGATACATTCTTGAAGAGCCATATATTCTTCTTGCTGATCAACGATTATTACAATATCGGGTAACCCTGTCATATATTTAATCCCGCCCAAATATGTTTGCAAGTGAAATAACTGTCTCTTTAATCGAGCCGCATCCCCTTTCGGAAGGCGGTTGATTCCCCCTGTCTTTTGTTCCATTCTCAAGTCCCTGAACTTTTGAAGTCTCATTTCTGTAGTGGACCAATTCGTTAAAAGGCCACCTAGCCATTTTTTATTAACATAATGACACCGAGCTCTTATTGCAGCCCGCGCTACTGGATCAGCTGCTTTATTTTTGGTACCAACAATTAAGAATTGTTTTCTCCTACTTGCTGCATCAAAAACTAAATCACACGCTTCTGATAAAAAACGAGCAGTTCTAGTAAGATTTGTAATATGAATACCCTTACGCTTTGCAGAGATATAAGGTGCCATTTTTGGATTCCATTTTCTAGTAGCATGACCAAAATGAACTCCTGTTTCCAACATCTCTTTCAAATTAATGTTCCAATATCTTCTTATCATTTCTCTCCACACTTTCTCTCTTTTTTTTTTCAAAGAAAAAAAAAGAAACGAGATACCCTGAACTAAATAATTGTTCCGATGGAACCTTTTCTTTTCCCGTAATTGGACGTTGATACACGATCCAAGCGATTAATTTCTTTCTATTCTTTATTATCTTTATATTATCTTTATTTATTACTATATTTTATTTATTACTCTATATTATCTTTATTTATTACTTTTATTTATTACTATTAACAAATATTAACAAATCACATGGAAATGTAAGAAATCAAAGGAACACTGACAGTTAAAAGGACGAATCCACT